TCAGTTACGTACTTACTTAAAAAAGAATAAACCTCAATTCCAAGAAATTATATCTTCTACCAAGACATTCACCGAGCAAGCGGAAGCCGTTTTGAAGGAAGCTATTCAGGAACAGATCAAACAATTTCTACTTCAGGAACAACCATAAATATACTTATTCTTAGCATGAGAGTAATCATTGAGAAAAATTTCTGATTTGAATCATTCAAAAAGGGTTTCTTAGTATAGACATTTAACAAAATAGATGGAAAAAAATTGCGTCCAATAGGATTTGAACCTATACCAAAGGTTTAGAAGACCTCTGTCCTATCCATTAGACAATGGACGCTTTTCATTTCTATTTTCTTCTTTCGTATTCTTATTTTACTCTTGCTCAAATAAAAAACGATTATACAGAAAATATATCTTTTCGGGAAAAAAAGGATGCATATCCAAATTGATGACGCATGTATAATAAAGAATATGGAGCGGGTAGCGGGAATCGAACCCGCATCGTTAGCTTGGAAGGCTAGGGGTTATAGTCGACGTTGGTTGATCATTTTTAACGTCTCTAATTCAAAACCGAACATGAAATTTTGGTTTCATTCGGCTCCTTTATGGAAGGTCCATGTATTTCCAAAGAAAAAATGAGATCCATAATATCTATGTCAGCTTTTCTGTATGAATGCATCTAAAGCTACCCGCTTTCTAGATGATCCCTCTAGAGGAGAGAGATTATACCAAATCTATCTAGTCTAGTTACTTCGTTCCCTATTTTCACTCCTAGGATCCTCAGGAAAAGAATTTGGTTTCCACCGAGCTGAAACAATATGCTGATGGTTCTAGTAAACCAAAACTATCGTTTTTTAGCTATTTGGCTTCAATTTCCTTTTACAACACAAAAATGGAAGATCCAGTTACGATTGGAAATATACTTTTGTATCTTCATCCATAGATCCTTTACCTATACTTATTCAATTGGAATAGTTAATCCAATTCAAAAAAATTATGCTTCGCGACTCCATATCTATAATCCAACTTTTTGATGCAATTTCTAATTGGCCTTTGGATACATACAAATCGTGAGAACGTATATTTTTCCTCAAATATGCTATTGAGAAGAAAAGGATTAAACCTTTTTAAGAAATAAAGTTTTTGACCGGAGTTTGAAAAAAAACCGATGGACCCCTTAACTATTTAAGTTGTTAATAGAACGAATCACACTTTTACCACTAAACTATACCCGCTACATATTCATTATTGTATATGAATGGACCATTTGTCGAACAAAAAAAAGGGGTGAGACAAAATCAAGATAGCAGTGGAATCATGAAAATTCTAGCGTTGACACGTATTTAGTCTCGCCGGGGACTTAAAATAAAAAAAAAAAAAAAGCTAAGCGAAGAGTGAAAAGCTTATTTAAATAACATAATTTTATTTAAATAGCATAACAAAAAAAGTTAAGCTTTTCATTTGCTGGGAAGTCATTACTAAACTAATAGTTCCCGCCTGAAGGGGTGATTGAAGCTAGACTATAAAAATTATAAATTCTGTATACATGGACCCCCCCTTTTTCACCTTCTTTTCAACTGCCGGTGCCAGATCTTATGAATTCGGGTCAATTGAATCTCAACTGTTCAAATAAAGTTTGTCTCTTGAAGAAGTAAATGAGTTATATTGAGTTCTATTCTATTAGAATAGAAATATTTTGAATATTTCAAATTGTTAAATGTAATTTAATATTGTTTATTAAATGTAATTTAATATTGTTTAATGTATTTATATATATAATATATGTTATCATATGTCTTTTTTTATTCCTTACTTGACAACAGTAAGAAATTAAGTAATAAACTGAGAAAAAGAAAAAAAGAATAATAAATGGAATAAAAGAAGAAATGTCCCGGCCAGTACTTAAGCAGATAAGGCCGGGAGAATAAACCTTTCATATAAAATCAAAGAACTAAGATATTCTTTCTATTGAGGAGATCCATTTTGAGTCATTATCTATATTGAATTCCTGATCAATTGCTTTTTTCTATCTTTTTCTTATTTTTCTTATATTTCTTATACATATTTTTACATATTTTATTATACATAATATATTTATACTATAATAAATATATACCTCTTAGTATAAATATATACCTTTACTTTTATTTTATTTAAATTATTTTATCTAAATATTAAATACTTTGTTTAAGTTTAAATTTTAATAGCTATTTAAAAAATTTCTATTATTTATTAGAATATTTTAGAATATTTCGAATTTCAATTTGAATAAAAAAAATATTATTATATTATTAAAATTGAATAATATAATAAAATAAATAATAATAATAAAGTTAAATAAGATTAAATAAATAAAAATCAAATGAAAAAAGAAAATAAAGAGAAGAAGGTGGATTTTTATCAATCTTTATTTCACGTGTTACATCACATAACAAATTTTCAATTTGGAATTAGGAGAGATGGCTGAGTGGACTAAAGCGGCGGATTGCTAATCCGTTGTACGAATTATTTGTACCGAGGGTTCGAATCCCTCTCTTTCCGCTTTCTCTGATCACTTGGTATTTTCGAATTTGAAAAGATTCTCATCCCTTGATTTTATCATAGTTAAATGTATGAAACAAATAAGATTATTAAGAATTAATTTTGAAAAAAGCAAAAAAAAACTAGAAATTTTTTATTCCTCACGTCCAGGATTGCGTCCTGGATCATTAGATAAGAATCCAAAGATAAAAAGGGAAACAAAGAATATCACTACTGTGTAAACAAAGAGTTTGAGAGTAAGCATTACACAATCTCCAAGATCATTTTTTTTTTTGAAAAAGGGGAATAGATTGCCTATTTTTTACCACATATACCATTTTTTTTTTGTTTTGACACCCCAAAAAATGAAAAATAAAACGAATTTTTTTGTAATAAGATTTTGATTCATTCGTTACCCGAAATTTCTTGTCATATCAATAATTAGGTATTGTGGAGTACCTAATAGTCCATACTCACCGGAAGGTCAGAACGGGGAAAAGGCTGATCCAAATTCATCGCTGCGGTTATTCATTCAATATACAAGAATTTCGATTTTTGAATCGAGGGTTCGTAATGTAAGACTTATCTGATCAATTTTTAGAATTTTTTTATCGAATACATCATCAATTTAGCAGAGTATTAAAGATTTCATCGAAAACTTACAGCGGCTTGCCAAACAAAGGCTAAGAGAAAAAAGAGTACAGGTATGACAGGCATAACATCTACGATTGGATTGAAAATGGCATAAGCTTCGGGCAATTTGGCGAAGAAAAAACTACTCGAATAAAGGGCAGAATTAAGACAGATACCAATTAAACTAAAGATATTAAGCATAACAAGCATTTCGTTCTTGTGGATTAGATAATTTTGAGTTATTTTTATAAGGGAAAAATGAAAAAGGCAGATCAAGAAATCCTTCTTTTTCTTCGGTTCGGACTTTCCCAAATAAAAAATCCCTCCCCCCATTATCATTCTAAAATGAGAATATAAGGAATTCAACTTTCATACAATATCTTAATTGAATTCTATGTAATGATCAATGAATTTTTTTGATTCTATATCTACATGTCTTGAATCCTAGCAATAAAATATCCCATATGTTTTTGTGTATTTGGGTTGGGATTGACGAATAACCAATACCAATATTAGTGTTGATTAATATCGAATAGAAATCAAAATGGGGCGTGGCCAAGCGGTAAGGCAGCGGGTTTTGGTCCCGTTATTCGGAGGTTCGAATCCTTCCGTCCCAGATCGTTTTTCATGAAACGAAAGATGGGATCACACTGCATTCCACGTGAAACAATAATTTGTTAAAGGGAAAAATCTTTTCTTATTAATTTGCAGAATGGTTCTAAGAATCATATCTGAGAATTCGTTTGGTTTCTCACAAACGGAATCAAGTGTCAAATGTGGGTAAAATTTAATATCTTTATTTTCATTCAATTCATATGATAGAATATGGGGTTAAATTAAATAAATTCGATCCTTGCTGACCCTTATCTGGATAAATACTTATTTATCCGTAGATAGAAATATTATATACCGGTTGAACCAATGACTATTCATGATTTTATATTGAATCAATTCCATACCGCTTTGCAATTTCAATTAGAGGAATGTTATGGTAAAACTTCGTTTGAAACGATGTGGTAGAAAGCAACGTGCGACTTGAAGGACATGGTCGGCTGTGGATTTTTACATCCGCCATCTTCTATAGTAATGAAGATGCTCTTGGCTCGACATAGTTTGTTCTGTTCTGCCCGGAACCTAATTTGTGTTGGGTTATAAGTAAATAGTACATGATGAAGCTCGAGAAGAAAGGATTGATTCATTTTTCAAGGGAAAGAATCTAGGGTTAGTGAAAATCAATAAGTTAGACCAACTCTGTAAGTATATCCTCACTATATATAAATTCTAAATCGAAAGGTTCAAATTCAGAACAAGTTTGAAAAGTCCAATTTTTCTAAATTGGTAAAACTATTTCGATGAAAAGTGTATCACAAGGGAATCAATCATTCGTATTCTATTTATATAGAAAGAAATAACAAAAAAAGGTATGTTGCTGCCATTTTGAAAAGAATAAGGATCCCCGAGGTAATGTCTAAACCCAATGATTTCACAAAGCAAGGATAAAGGATTCCGAAACAAGGAAACACTATTTTCAATTGTCTCAACAATTGGATCAGACTGAGGAATAAAAATAGATTCGAAATGAGACAAACAAAAGAGTTTAGAGACGGCTCAATAAATGTCTAAGGATTTTCTTGTCAGAATTACCCAACTTGAGTTATGAGTATGAATGAGATTTCTTCCTTTTTCTGTAAGGAAGAAGAAAAAAGTATTCAATTCAAATTATAGTAAAATTCATGATTTTATGGATCCATTTGCTATTATATACAGAAATTGGAATCATTTTTCTCGAGCCGTATGAGGAAAAAACCTCCTATACGTTTCTAGGGGGGGCATTGTTTATTTACATCTATCCCAATGAGCCATCTATCGAATCGTTGCAATTGATGTTCGATTCCGAAGAGAAGGAAGAGATCTTCGAAAAGTAGGTTTTTATGATCCGATAAAGAATCAAACTTATTTAAATGTTCCTGCTATTCTATATTTCCTTGAAAAAGGTGCTCAACCTACAGGAACTGTTTATGATATTTTAAAGAAGGCAGAATTCTTTAAAGAAAGAACTTTGAGTTAATTAAAGGAAAAAACAAAATTTTTAAATAAAAAAAATAAAGTAGGGAAGGGTAACTAGTATCTATCCTTGTGTAATTATTTCTATTTACACACCATTTTCCTATTTACACACCATTTTCCTATTTACACACCATTTTCCTTTTTCTTGCTTTATTCATATTTTGGTGGGGGAATTGAATTTAACAACAAACAAGGGGTTAAGCTTGCTTATCGTACTTTTATTGATTGAATAAACCGGGGATTTTTTATTTACCTTTTCCTTAATTTTTTCCATTCCAATTTCTTATTTATGTTGTGCCAATCCAACACAAGTCTTTATTTTATTTACTTGATTTACTTTCTCAACATTGCTTTTATATTGACAATGGTGTATCGAACAAATATAATTCGATCGTAGATAAATAGGGCTGTTTATCCCCACCCCATATTGGTTTTTTTTGTTTCCTTCACTCAAATGATGGGTTTGCCTTGCTGCATTTACTCTCATACAAGATGTATTTTCTTAGGGAAAATCAAAAAATAATTTGATAAAAAATGGGTGGTCTTTCATAATTTTTACATTTTGATTAGGAATTTTTTTAATCCGATCTGCTAATTTTGGTATTTTGTGTTTCTAATTGATCAGAAAATCTTTCTTTTCGATGTGTTGCTAGTTCAATGTTTTGATAGGGTCGTGCAGTGCAATTCAATTGATTTTTATATTTCGATCGTATCCACATATCCTATTTATCCGGGTTGCTAACTCAACGGTAGAGTACTCGGCTTTTAAGTGCGACTATGATCTTTTACACATTTGGATGAAGCAACGAATTCGTCCAGACTATTGGTATAGTCTATAAGACCACGACTGATCCTCAAGGGTAATGAATGGAAAAAACAGCATGTCGTAATAAAATAAATTTATTATTTTATTAGATTTTATTAATTTATTTAATTTGAAATGAAAGTCAAAGTTAAAGTAGAACTTTGAGTTTATCCTTACCGGATCATTACAGTTCCAAAAGATTGTTTTGATTTTTGGAAGGGGACAAAAGAAATTCACATTTATAGTTGGGTCTAGTGAATAAATGGATAGAGCTCTATGGCTCCAATTCTGGTAAAATAAAAAGCAACGAGCTTATGTTCTTAATTGGAATGATTACCCGATCTAATTAGACGTTAAAAATGAATTAGTGCCTAATGCGGGAAAGAGTGGGTTCTCCTGTGAGTGAACCATTGATTTTTTCTTTTTTTTTCAGAATCCTAATTATTCTTTATTATGGATTGTAGACGGATGTGTAGAAGAAACAGTATATTGATAAAGAGAATTTATTCCAAAGTCAAAAGAGCGATTGGGTTGCAAAAATAAAGGATTTTTTCTCCTGTTGTAATTATAACGAACATAAACCAATTGGATAGAAAAGGAAGGTAAAAAGATCTGTTGATTGGGCTCCCTCTTTCTTTTCCGGGGTATATATTTTTTTCTTACTATACTATATACATAATACAATACATAATACCCTGTTCTGACCATATTGCACTATGTATGTATCATTTGATAAACCAAGAAAAACCTCCTGCCTCTGGCTCAAGTAGAAATGTAAATGGAAGAATTACAAGGATATTTAGAAAAAGATAGATCTCGGCAACAACACTTCCTATATCCGTTTCTTTTTCAGGAGTATATTTATGCGTTTGCTCATGATCATGGTTTAAACGATTCGATTTTTTACGAACCCGTGGAAATTATTGGTTATGACAATAAATCTAGTTCAGTACTTGTGAAACGTTTAATTATTCGAATGTATCAACAGAATTATTTAATTAATTCGGTTAATTATTCTAACCAAAATCGATTCGTTGGGCACAACAATTATTTTTATTCTCATTTTTTTTCTCAGATGATATCAGAAGGTTTTGCGGTCATTGTGGAAATTCCATTCTCGCTGCGATTAGTATCTTTTCCCGAAGAAAAAGAAATACCAAAATGTCATAATTTACGATCTATTCATTCAATATTTCCCTTTTTAGAGGACAAATTATTACATTTAAATTATGTGTCAGATATACTAATACCCTATCCTATCCATTTGGAAATCTTGGTTCAAATCCTTCAATGTCGGATCGAAGATGTTCCATCTTTGCATTTATTGCGATTCTTTCTCCACGAATATCATAATTGGAATAGTCTCATTACTCCGAAGAAATCAATTTATGTTTTTTCAAAAGAAAATAAAAGACTATTTCAGTTCCTATATAATTCTTATGTATCTGAATGCGAATTTTTATTCGTTTTTCTTCGTAAACAAT